TTCACCATCCATATCCAATCCCAACGAGAATAGAACCGAGTCGCTTCCGGCTTGGCTTGTAGTCGTACTTATGTAGTGGTCGGCCTTCCTACACGCACGCGCCCGCCAGAATGCCTCCTTGGTTCGGGACGAAGCCAAGCCGATACATATGATAGGCGAAGGAAAGACCCCCATTTCATAGCGCCCGGGGAACGCAAGTTTGATCGAGGATTGGAGAGGAGAGGTAGAAGAAAAGGCTCGGGATGGATTTAGTAGTCTTTGTGCGAGCCGTATGCGGTGAGAGTCGCACGTACGGTAACGAGGGGGGTTCGCGTCTATACGTGTAGTGTGGTGGTTGGGCCTACCCACCCTATTTGTTCCATGATCTATGGGTCTACTGGAGCTACCCACTTCGATCAATTAGCCAAGATTTTGACCGGATACGAAATCACAGGTGCTCGATCTAGTGGTATTTTTATGGGGATTCTATCTATCGCTGTAGGATCCCTATTCAAGATCACTGCAGTTCCTTTTCGGGCGGCTGTAGGACGGACGGCCGCCTATAGGTGGTAGGGTAGGGTGGTACCGCTCAGACTGCGGCCAATCTTCCTAACCGCGCGCGGGCCGGGCTTAGAGCGCGTGAAACTCATCACTACCTCGTAAGAGCGTTGAGACCATAGCATGTTACACGAAAGCGCCGCTTTCTCTGTAGTGTTGTCACACAGCTGCCCGCCTAGAAGAGCCACTCGCTCTGTAGTGTTGTCACACAAGATAAGCACGCCGCCCGCCTGCTGGCCGGGCGAATCGAAGTTCTCTTCCGGTCAACTGTCCACCCAGTCAAGTGCAAAAAACACAGTAAAATCACGCAACGCACGCTGCTGGTGTGCTTCCTGCTCGCGAGGAAAGAAAGAAGAGCGACAAGGTTCAGTTCAGATTTGACTGTTTGCAGCATGGGAGCGGATTACCCAAAAAATCCCTGGGAACAATGAAAAAAAAAAAGATATCTCGGTAACGAAAACTATAGGGGGCTGTATTGGCGAGATCCAACGGTGAACAGCTGCCAAAAAGAAAAACCGCCTGGAAGTCCGAGGACCTTTAGTACTGTACTCTACCCCCGAACCAGCAGCCTTCGCGCCAAGCAAGACCGCCCTTGTCCCTTTCCTTTCTCCATTCCGCCTCCTTCTTTGCTTTGTTCCAATAGAGTCTAAGGCAAAGCAAAAGTGGTTCGTATGCCTTACTTTACCTACTTGACGAAAGGGAACGCACTTTGTTTCCGGGTTTATGGATTGGATTCAGTCAGCGTCACGACATAATCAAAAGGAAGGAGTGACGCTTTGGTTAACGGCGAACGCTTCCAAAGGCGACCCTCTCCTCGTTCCGCCCGCTGGCCTATTGGGATAGCAGCCTTCGGGCTTTACCTGCCCTTTATAATAAAGAATTCCGGCTCGGCCCGGGAAAGCGCTGGCAACAATAGAAAGGAAGGGGTCCATGTAGCTGCTGCGCCCGCCCCCTTCTTAGTCAATGGGGCAGCAGGTTCGGCATCTACTACAAAAGAGAGAATCCACTTCAGATAACCACGCCTCTGCTAGGCAGCGTGTGGAATGGCCGAGAGCGGACCTTTTTGGATATATAATCCAAGTCGAGAGTAGAGTTACGGGAACAGCCGTCTGATGGAAAACGACTTTCACGTTCGGTTCAGAGAGCACTTTTTTCGTTGAGAATTCCTCGTTCCCTTTCGTGTGAATTCCCTAGCGGCGAATTCAAAACTTGTGGGGCCCTATCTCTTCCATCTCTCGAGCCCCGAAGAAAACCCCACTCCCCTTCGGACTCCATATCTCTTTTGACTCTATATATGTGGGCACCTGATATCTATGAGGGTTCACCCACCCCGGTTACAGCATTCCTTTCTATTGCACCTAAAATCTCTATTTCTGCTAATATTTCACGTGTTTCTATTTATGGTTCCTATGGAGCTACATTGCAACAAATCTTCTTTTTCTGCAGCATTGCTTCTATGATCTTAGGAGCACTGGCCGCCATGGCCCAAACGAAAGTCAAAAGACTTCTAGCTTATAGTTCAATTGGACATGTAGGTTATATTCGTACAGGTTTCTCATGTGGAACCATAGAAGGAATTCAATCACTACTAATTGGTATCTTTATTTATGCATCAATGACGATAGATGCATTCGCCATAGTTTCAGCATTACGGCAAACCCGTGTCAAATATATAGCGGATTTGGGCGCTCTAGCCAAAACGAATCCTATTTCGGCTATTACCTTCTCCATTACTATGTTCTCATACGCAGGAATACCCCCGTTAGCCGGCTTTTGTAGCAAATTCTATTTGTTCTTCGCCGCTTTGGGTTGTGGGGCTTACTTCCTAGCCCCAGTGGGAGTAGTGACTAGCGTTATAGGTCGTTGGGCGGCCGGAAGGTTGCCACGAGTAAGTCAGTTTGGGGGACCGAAGGCTGTTCTCCGTGCACCGGACACGTAGCTTACCGAATCAGTTGCGACACGG